ATCCAATCAGAGGAATAATTGGGACTAGGGTCTCGAATTTATTAATAGAAGTATCTATTAGAAATGAATTCTCTAGCATTTGAATCCTTACCACCGAAGTGTTTAGTCGTACACTTGAAAGATAGCCCAGAAAATATAAGGAATGATTGTATAATTGGTTTATATGGATCCTGTCCGGTAGAGACCACAAGTAAAAATGACATTGCCAAAAATGGACAAGGTGAGATTTCCATTTCTTCATCAGAAGATGAGTCCCCTTTGAAGCCAGAATGGATTTTCCTTGATATCTGACATAATGCATGAAAGGGTCCTTGAACAACCATAGGGTCTTCTGAAAATCATTACGAAGCACTACTACAAGATGTTCTATTTTTCCATAGAAATGTGTTCGCTCAAGAAAAGTTCCAGAGGATGTTGATCGTAAATGAGAAGATTGTTTACGGAGAAACACTAATACGGATTCACATTCATATACATGAGAATTATATAGTAACAAGAAGAATCTTTGATTCTCTTTTGAAAAAAGAGAAATGGATTTCTTTGGAGTAATGAGACTATTCGAATTACGATACTCGTGGAGAAAGAATCGCAATAAATGCAAAGAGGGGGCATCTTGTATCCAGCAGTGAAGGGTTTGAACCAAGATTTCCAGATGGATGGGATGAGGTATTAGTATATCTGACACATGATTTAAATGTGATAATTTGTCCTCGAAAAAGGGAAATATTGAATGAATAGATCGTAAATTATGAGATTTTGCTATTTCTTTTTCTTCTAGAGAAGATACTAATCGCAGCGAGAATGGAATTTCCATAATGACTGCAAAACCCTCTGATACCATTTGAAAATCAAAATTCTTGTTGTGCCCAACGAATCTATTTTCGTTGGAATCATTAACCGAACCAATCAAATGATTCTGTTGATGCATTCGAATAATTAAACGTTTCACAATTAGTGAACTGGATTTATTGTCATAACCGAAATTTTCCATAGGTTCGTAAAAAATCGATCCATTTAAACCATGATCATGAGCAAGTGCGTAGATATACTCCTGAAATAGAAGCGGATATAGGAAGTGTTGTTGCCTAGATCTATCTATTTCTAAATATCCTTGTAATTCCTCCATTTGAAATTATACAAAGGCACGGGGGATTTCTTGGGTTATCAAATGATACATAGTGCGATACGGTCAGAACAGGGTATATAGTAAGAAAAGAATAGATACCCCGGAGACGGGGAGTCCAATGAACGGATCCTCTCTCTTTCCATCCAATTTGTTTGTGTTCGTTATAGTTACAATAGATGGTTAGAAATCCTTTATTTTTGCAACCCGATCGCTCTTTTGACTTTGGAAGAAATTCTCTTTATCAGTATACCGTTTCTTCTACACATTCGTCTCCACTCCATAATAGAGAAAGAATAGTTAATAGTTAGGATTCATGAAAAAAAAAAGGAATCGATGATCCACTCACAGGAGAACCCTTTCCCGCATCAGGCACTAATCTATTTTTAACGTCTAATTAGATCGGGTAATCATTCGAATTATGAACCGAGCTCGTTGCTTTTGGTTTCCTTATAATTGGAGCCATTAGGGCTCTATCCATTTATTCACTCGACCAAACTGTGAATTGATTTGGTACCGTTCCAAGAATCAAAACAAGATTTTCTACCGAGCCAGGAAGTATTCTCAAAGTTCTCCATTGATACGACATGCTGTTTTTTCCATTCATTCCCTTTCAGGATCAGTCGTGGTCTTACAAACCATACCAATGGTATGGACGAATCTGTTGCTTCATCCAAATGTGTAAAAGATCCTAGCCGCACTTAAAAGCCGAGTACTCTACCGTTGAGTTAGCAACCCGTAGAAATATGGTGTGTAGATACGATCGGAATCAAAAAAATAAATAAATAAATAAAGAGATTGGATTGCCCTACCCCATCAAAACATTGAACTAGCAACAAATCTAAAATAAACATTTGATGATCAATTATGAACATCAAAATGTTCAGATCAGATTCAAATACAACGGATTCACGGATAAATATAGATAGATGTAAAAATTTGTGGACCCTCCTGTTTTGATCATTTTTTTTTTTTCATTATCTTAAGAAGATACTTCTTGTGTCACAGTGAATCCGGCGAACCTAGTGAAGTAAAGAAACAAACTTATGGGACGTAGATAAATAGATCTATTTATCCACGATCGAATTATATTTGATCGATACACCATTGTCAATATAAATTGAATTTTGAGAAAAAAAAATGAAATAAAGAAAATAAAGACTTGTGTTGGATTGGCACTACATAGATAAGAAATGAAGTGTGTGGGGGGGAATAAATAAAGAAGAAGTAGGAAAAAAGTCTCTGGTTTTCAATAGAAGTACAAACAATAGCAAGATTGATCTCTTATTTATTCGTAGAGTCCCAACGAAAACCATCTGATTGATGGCAATCCCCTCAATTGCCAGTTATTTCACTCAATCTTTTTTTCTATTTCATAAATTTTATTTCGTTTTATTAATTCTAAGTTCCTTAAATACTTCCGCTTTCTTTGAAATATCATGAACAGTTCCTGTAGGTTGAGCGCCTTTTTCAAGGAAATATAGAATAGCAGGAACATTTGAATAAGTTTGGTTCTTTATCGGATCGTAAAAACCCACTTTACGAAGATCTCTTCCTTCTCTTCGGGATCGAACATCAATTGCAACGATTCGATAGATGGCTCATTGGGATAGATATAGATGAACAATGCCCCCCCTAGAAACGTATAGGAGGTTTTCTCCTCGTACGGCTCGAGAAAGAATGATTCGAATTTATGTATTGTATATAGTGGCAAATGGATCCATAAAATCATCAATTAGATTAGGATTTGAGTCGTTTCTTTTTTGGAAGGAATAAAAAAAAAAAGAAATCTCATTCGTACTCATAACTCAAGTTGGGTAATTCTCAAAGAACTCGAAGGGAAATCCTTAGACATTTATTGAGCCGTCTCTAACCTCTTTTGTTTGTCTCGTCTAGAATCGATTTTCTTTTCTCATTCTGATCTAGTTATTGAGACAATTGAAAATGGCGTTTCCTTGTTCCGGTATCCTTTATCTTTGCTTTGAATCATTGGGTTTAGACATTACTTCGGTGATCCTTAATTGTTTCAAAATGGCAGCAACATACCTTTTGTTCTTTCTATTGAAGAATCATACAAATGGTTGATTCCCCTGTGATACACTTTTGATCGAAATAGTTTTACCAATTCCGACAAATTTTCCTTTTTTTTGCTTTTTTATTTGAAACTTGTTCGAATTTGCGATTTCTATATCGAAGATATACTTACGAAGTTGTTCCAACTTATTGACTGGTACTAACCCTAGATCCTTCCCTCTGATAAATGAATCAAGAATTTATGCTCGAGCTCCATCATGTACTATTTACAACCCCCCCAAATGGGGTCCTGGTGGCACAGAACAAACTATGTCGAGCCAAGAGCATCTTCATTGATATATAAAAAAATGGTGGATGCAAGAATCCACAGCCGATCATGTCCTTCAAGTCGCACGTTGCTTTCTACCACATCGTTTCAAACGAAGTTTTACCATAACATTCCTCTAATTTGGACCGGTATGGAATTGATTCAATATGGAATCATGAATAGTCATTGGCTCCATCGGTACATAGTAGCCCATACTTTATTTTTATATATGTATGAATAGGTATTTCTCTGGGGAAATCTCAGCAAAAAGCCAAATTAACCCATATTCTGTTATAGGAATGAAACACATTTATAAAAAACACGAAGAAATGAGTTGCTTAACACTTATTTACATCTACATCTTCAACATATTGTTATATTGTTCGGGACGATCAATCATATGAAAGATCCAATTCCAATTCTTTCTCGAACAACTAAACTAAAGACGAGTCTTTAATTCGATTACCAATACTGGAATTACCAATACTGGAAAAAAATAAAATGAGTCATTAACCAAATAAGCTATTCTAATGACCCGGAAAAGTCGCAAGTGACTCAATAGGATAGATTCACCAATCTCACACTTCTTCGAATAGCGAGGATTTATAAGGTAAGGAATCATAAAAAATAAAATGGTTTCAAGAATTTCCTACTTCGACATCATTATCATTACTATAAATAAGTTTTCCTGTAAAGACTGAATTTAATTTGATCTCTAAATCAATCAAATCAACAAGTCGGCACAATCACAACGAGTAACTAAAAAGTTTAGCAGATATCTCATTGATTAAAGAGACGCGAATTCGATCATCATAAGAGAAATCCATGTTTCTTTTCCAATTGAATCATCAATGATTTAAATCAGATGGATGGGTCGAGAAAAAAATCCAATTTAGTTGTTTTCATGGGGATGGATAGAAAAGAGCTCATGGAAGATAAGATTAAGGTCGCTATTCTTTCATCTGATTGAGAAAATCCAAATCGTAGGAGTATGACCTTTCCGTATCCATCAGATACACCGAACAATTGTCACCGGGGGTCATCGTGTATATTTAAGAGATCACAAACCTTTTTCACCGAAACCGAAATACCGGTGTCACTGAAATAGAACAATAAAACTACATATGGGCATGGTTCATTTTCTACGGATTTTGCTTTATTTCAGGTTCAGAAATTTTTCCATTTCCATAATCCATAAAGATAAACTAAAGTGAATGGAATCTATGAATCCCCCCCCCCATCGTTACATTGATTTCCAATTATTCATTGGAGCCTGATGCAAAATAAAAGCAATTAAGTCCAAAGAAAATACATCTGTTCCGTATTGAACTTTATTGTTTGTTAATGAGATCCGGATGACACAGATATTGATTGAAATTGATACCTTCCTTTGCTAATTAACTCGTATCTACACGAATTCTATGGGGATCATGAATCATACTCAAAGCCAATCAAAAAAAGATCCTCTTATGGGATGCTATACCATCTTGTATAGGTACAAAGCCGAATGGGTCCAGATTAATTCGTTGTTTCTATTTTATTTTTATTTTGCCCCACCCCAGTCTTAGGAGCTTTAATCCCAGTGATGGAATTAGTACCAAGAACTCCTCCTGTTTAGAATTCAGGATCCACATAAAATTAGTCATTTACCCCTATTTACTTTACCTTTCTTCCGCATGTCGACTCAGAATGCATCATGTGGGAATCCAAATTTGATAAATAGGGGGCATAAAGTTTCTCTAAATGACTAACTAACTTCAATATGAATATGATCGGGGGGGAGACGGGCATACGCTGAATGGCCACCCAATCTTTTTTTTTTTGAATGGAACTTTGATCTTTGTTCCCATCCTACCTATATCAAAAAGATATTTATTTCCATCCACGTGTCATTGACACTCGATTCTGTTTCTGTTTGTGAGAAACAGAAACAGGATCGAAAGGTAGGATATGATTCTTCTCTGAATCGTTAGAAATCAGAAAGTAAAGATTGGATCACATTGTATCCAACATTACACTCTTAAACAGAGGATTGTTTAAGAAAAGAGCACAATCTTTGTTCTGATAGAATCGGTCTGGGACGGAAGGATTCGAACCTCCGAGTAACGGGACCAAAACCCGTTGCCTTACCGCTTGGCCACGCCCCATTGAGATTTCTATTTGACACTAATAACACTAATATGGATATTGGTTGTTCGTCAATTCCAGCCCAAATGTCTATGGAATAGGTTGTTGCTAGGATTCGACACGTGTAGATGTAGAATCAAAAGAAATTCATTGATCATTATCTATAATTCAATTAAGATATTGTATGAAAGTATGATTCCTTCTATTCTCATTTGAGAATTGAAGGATTTTTGATTGGGGGAGTTCAAAGAAAAAGAAGGATTTTTTGTTTGGCCTATCTTCTCTTCTTTCTTCATTTTTCCCCAACTCACTAATAATGAAATTCTCCACAAGAGCGAAATTTTTGTTATGCTTAATATCTTTAGTTTGATCTGTATCTGTATTAATTCTGCCCTTCATTCGAGTAGCTTTTTCTTCGCCAAATTGCCCGAGGCTTATGCTTTTTTCAATCCAATCGTAGATGTTATGCCAGTCATACCTGTACTCTTTTTTCTCTTAGCCCTTGTTTGGCAAGCTGCTGTAAGTTTTCGATGAGATCTTTAATACTGTCCTAGAAACATTCATGATTGATTCGCTAAAAAAGGAAAAATTCTATTCTAACAATTGATAAGATCAGATAAGTCTTACATTATGAACTCTCGGTTCAAACATTGAAATTCTTTTGGATAGCCGCGATGAATCTGGATCACCTCATTTTCTAATTCTGACTTTCCGGAGGTCAAAGACCTTATGTATGGTCCCTCACAATACCTAATTGTGGGTATGAAAGATCATTTTGGTAACGAAGGAATCAGAATCTTATTACAAATGAATTCCTGCAAATTCCTTTCTTTTCTAGAAACCACTCCATTTCTTGGTGTCAAAATGGGATATGTGGTACAAAAATAGAGAATCTATTCCCTTATTTCCCCCAAAAATGATCTTGGAGATTGTGTAATGCTTACTCTCAAACTCTTCGTTTACACAGTAGTGATATTCTTTGTTTCTCTCTTCATCTTCGGATTCCTATCTAATGATCCAGGACGTAATCCTGGACGCGAGGAATAAAATAAAAAAATCAGAAGTTTTTCGTTGCTTGATTTCTGAATTTTCTTATGATTTTCTCTATTCCATACATTTAACTAAGATAACAAGGGCTCGAGATTTTTTCGAATTCGAAAGATAACTCTCAAGTGATCAGAGGGAACGGAGAGAGAGGGATTCGAACCCTCGGTACGAATAACTCGTACAACGGATTAGCAATCCGTCGCTTTAGTCCACTCAGCCATCTCTCCCAATTACAAAAGGATAATTCATATGTGACGCGTGAAGTAAAGATTGATAAAAGTCTTTCTTTATCTTTCTTTTCTTTATTCTATATATATACGAATTTTATCAGCAATTGCATTTAGATAAGGATTCGAAACAGATATCTCCAATAGAAAGAGTACCTCTTTGATTTCGTACGAAAGGTTCTTTTATTCCCCCGGCCTGGCCAGTACCTATACCTAGCCAGGCCATTCCTTGTTTTGTTCCAATGAATCATAGATCAAATGATTTATCTGATTTGAAAACGAAAATACTTGTTATTGAAGCAGCAAGAAGGGCTATTTCCATTCCTATGACAGGAGTGTCATTTCTTATTATTCTTTGTTTTTCCTTTTATCGATTGACTTACTTTACTGGAATAAAAAAAAATGGAGCTATGGATTCTTGCACAATTCAACTTATTTTTATGTTCCGACTTCAATGGCTCTTTCGGGCCGGAACTGTCAGTAACGATTCCCCCAGCAAAAGAAAAGATATAACTTGTTATTTAAATGAACCTTCTTCTCCTATTTCATTAAGTCCCCCGTCGGAACACGTCAGCACTCACTCCAATTTTCATGATTCTGATCCTATCTTGATTACGTCTCACTCCCTTGTTCGA